TAAACTCAAGGAACTCCCCCTCTGAGAACCGTATATGAGAATTTCATCTCGTACGGCTCAAACAGAAACACCCAAATACTGGCTATAACGGATATGTGGAATAGAAAGTTTAAAACTTCTTTAATCCTATGATTCAATCTTTCTCTAAAGATACGAAAGAATAAAAATCTGAAAGCTCTTCTTTGTGGTTATAATGCCAAAATATCAAGTTGGCTCATTCGTCTTTATGTTGATGGTTACAGGCCTCTTGAATCTTCTATTTACCTATTTTTTTTATTTTCTTTGATTTTTTATTTGTGTGTAATGCAGCTTTACTTCTGTTTTCTTTATTATTGATAGGAATTCTCTTGTTAAGACCCTATAGAATCGATTAAAACCTCAGATTCATACTATAACCACGATGATTCAATAAAACCTTCAAAATAAGTCCAAAAATTCTCTGAGTAAGAATCGGTGGATCATCACTTATTCAATGAATATATATAATGAATAAAAATACAAAAAACGGTTTATCCTTTAATTCAAAATAAAAAAAGCAGAAAAAGAATAAAAATATTTCAATTTATAACTTCTAACCCTTTTTTTTTTTAACTCTTTTTGGTTAATTCTTTTTTTGGAGTCCGGCAAGCGAGGTCTGAATATGAAATATGAATCATAGTTATAATAGTTTGTAATCTATTTCATATATTCCGCGCGTTCCAGATACTAGAATGAATATCCGACGAGGTAAAACCATCTGTATCAAGATGACAGAACCGATTTCTGTAGTATCCATAGGATCAATTATAACAAGTCACACACTCATATTCCGGAAATACAGAAACAAAGAAATTCCACGGTCGAACTACCAAAAAATAGAATGGACTAAAAGCGACCTAAATGCTTCACTTGGTTTTGTATTGAAAAACTATTTAGTAGTTCTTGTTAATCTAATTCATTGAAATTCCGTCCAGTAAAATGGAAGAATTATAAATCTCCAAAATAATAGATAAGAATATCGCAAATAGAGCCATTGCGATACCCATCAAAGGAGTAGTTCCCCAACCGGGAGCTACTTTACCATATTCCGAATTCAATGGTTTCAATAAATCCCCTATAATAGTTCGTCTTGGACCAGATCTAGAACTATCCTCAACGGTTTGTGTAGCCATAAATCCTATTTTGTATTCATTGAGAGCCGTTGACTTTGTATACCATTATATTGTAAATAAATGATCTTATCATAGATCCGTTGTAGTCTTAAAATTATATAATAATGGAAACAGCAACCTTAGTTGCCATCTCTATATCTGGTTTACTTGTAAGTTTTACTGGGTACGCCTTATATACTGCTTTTGGGCAACCCTCTCAACAACTAAGAGATCCATTCGAAGAACACGGAGACTAGTTGAATTAATGAGCCTCCCAATATTGGGAGGCTCATTAATTCAATTGAGATAGAGATAATCAAAAATCATTTCATCTTTTTAGTTGGAACTTTAGGCGGTTCCCTAAAAAAGATAGCGAAAAAGATTATTCCTAAAGTCGAGACTAAGAGGAATGTATAAACCAATGCTTCCATAGATTCGATTGTGGTTTACAATTATAGCTTCCATACCTGTTTATTTTGGATCGTCTCCCGGATAACTCAAAACAAAGAGTCAAAGGAAAGGCAGCAATTCAAATCAATATTTATCCGGTACCCTATTTATGTTAAACTATGTTAAATCACAAAAATAAAGGTGAAAAGTAAGAAATAAATCTTATATCAGACTCCTTGTCTTCTTGTAGTCGGATCCCCAAGTTTTTGGAATGCTCCAAATTCTACTTGAGCATCCAAATCTGGGTCAATACCGGCAAAAACATCTCTGAACAAGGTTCTAGCACCATGCCAAATATGTCCGAAGAAAAAGAGTAGAGCAAACGAAGCATGTCCAAAAGTAAACCAACCCCTTGGACTGCTACGAAAAACACCATCGGATTTCAAAGTAGCACGATCTAATTCAAAAATTTCTCCCAATTGAGCACGTCTAGCATATTTTTTCACAGTAGCAGGATCACTATAACTGACTCCATTCAGTTCGCCGCCATAGAACTCCACAGTTACACCTACTTGTTCGACACTATACTTCGATTCTGCCCTTCTAAAAGGAACATCTGCTCTAACAATTCCGTCTCCGTCTACCAAAACAACCGGAAATGTTTCAAAAAAAGTAGGCATACGACGTACAAAAAGTTCACGACCTTCTTTATCTCTAAAGATAGGGTGTCCTAACCATCCAACAGCTATTCCATCCCCATTGTCCATTGAGCCCGCTCTGAATAATCCCCCTTTTGCCGGATTATTGCCGATGTAATCATAAAAAGCTAATTTTTCAGGAATTTTAGACCAAGCTTCTGATAAACTTTGATTTTCGGCCAGCCCAGCGCCAACTCTTCGATATATTTCTTGCTGGAAGTATCCCTGATCCCATTGATAACGAGTGGGACCAAATAATTCAATCGGGGTAGTTGCTGAACCATACCACATAGTTCCAGCAACAACAAAAGCGGCAAAAAAAACAGCAGCGATACTACTGGAAAGGACAGTTTCAATATTTCCCATACGTAATCCTTTGTATAGACGTTGGGGCGGACGGACACTAAGATGGAATAGACCTGCTAATATGCCCAATGTACCTGCTGCAATATGATGAGAGGCTATTCCTCCCGGAACAAAAGGATCAAAACCTTCCACACCCCACGCTGGATTTACAGATTGTACCCTTCCGGTTAGTCCATAAGGATCGGACACCCATATTCCAGGCCCATACAACCCTGTTACATGAAATGCGCCAAACCCAAAACAAGCCAGTCCTGAAAGAAATAAATGAATTCCAAAAATTTTAGGTAAATCTAAAGAAGGTTTTCCTGTGCGTTCATCACAAAATATTTCTAGATCCCAATACACCCAATGCCAAATAGCTGCCAAAAAGCACAAGCCAGAAAACACAATATGTGCACCGGCCACACCTTCGTAACTCCAAATACCCGGATTCGTTATAGTCCCTCCTGTGATACTCCAACCGCCCCATGAATTGGTTATTCCTAAACGAGTCATGAAGGGTATAACAAACATACCTTGTCTCCACATTGGATCAAGAACAGGGTCAGAGGGATCAAAAACCGCTAATTCGTATAGAGCCATCGAACCGGCCCAACCAGCAACTAGAGCTGTATGCATTATATGGACAGAAAGCAAACGACCCGGATCATTCAATACGACGGTATGAACACGATACCAAGGCAAACCCATGGAAATACCCCTTTCTCAACGAAAAATAGACACTATGTAACTTTATTGCATTGGAAAAAACTATGCTACGTACCCCCCCTTTTTTCAGTAGATTATCTCGAAGAAAGGATTAATATTAATATTTGTTCTATTCTTATTCTTTTAGTAATAATGGAAGAGTTCTCTTTGTAGGAACAAAAAGAAGCAGATCTATTCTATATCCGATAAGTACCAATACGCAATGGTAGGGGGTAGGGATCCCACGTTCATTTTCTATGAGTGAAAGAAAGCATACATATTTGTTCATATCATTAAAAAGACCTATTCCTAAAAATTTTCTCCTTTAGTCATAGTCATTCTGTCTTTTTTTTTTTTATTTTATGTTATGAACTTATTCACTTTATGGATAAACTATGAAAAAGGCTAATCTTATTAATATTAAGAAAATAAACCCATTGTTACGCTTCCACATCAAAGTAAAATATAGTACTTAATTCTTTTTTTCTTTCATTTAATGCCTATTGGTGTTCCAAAAGTGCCTTTTCGAAGTCCCGGAGAGGAAGATGCATCTTGGGTTGACGTATAGTGCGACTTGTCAGATATATTGGGTCGCATGGGATTCCCCCATTCTCTCCCCCAATCGAGATATCCTCTCTTTCGCCCAAGAAAGATTGATTGACTTATCAAAAATTTGGAGCGTGAAATGCAATTCTATTTATTTTGTTTTTTTTTTTGGGGGGGTATCCAGATTAATATTATCAATTAGAATAATTTATGGTTTAGAATACTTTATAGTTGTCTCGATTGGACTAATAAAATGAAGTATAAGTATTCAAGCTCCGTTTACAAACTTTATCATATTCTATTTTTAATTTATAAATAAAATAGGAGTGATCTTAAACTGTTTAATCAATCGAGTAATATAATGAATACATTGAATATTTGGCAGAAGACATGACATAAAATAAATTGAAAAATAAAAAAGCCATATCAAAAAGACTTGGTATTGGGACATTTGTCCTATATGTGCAAATAAAAATAGGGCCGATCTTTACTTGACTTGGAGTAGAACATAAACCTAACAAAATTGAAGAAACCCATTCCGTAACAAGAAAATGACATCGTGATTTGTATTCCATCTCGATGAAACAATACATCAATGAGAAGTTCGTTCGATAAATTTAGTCAATTACTTTTCTATTTTTTTATATTTATAGGTAAAGTAAACAGACCAAAACGAATCTTTCTTGAAAAATAAAAATGGAATAAAAAAAGTCCTTTGTTAGAAGGAGTCCACTATGAAAAAAGAATGCGGGCTGTAATCTACACATTGATTCTTTTTTTCGCGATTTTTGGTAAACTGTATGCATCAAAAGGTGCGCGTACGGTTCCTAAGGATACAATTTTATCCAATTTTATCCTAATCAACCGACTTTATCGAGAAAGATTACTTTTTTTAGGCCAAGAGGTTGATAGCGAGATCTCGAATCAACTTATTGGTCTTATGGTATATCTTAGTATAGAGGATGATACCAAAGATCTGTATTTGTTTATAAACTCTCCCGGGGGGTGGGTAATACCCGGAGTAGCTATTTATGATACTATGCAATTTGTAGGACCAGATGTACAGACAATATGCATGGGATTAGCCGCTTCAATGGGATCTTTTATTCTGGTCGGAGGAGAAATTACCAAACGTCTAGCATTCCCTCATGCTCGGCGCCAATGAGTTTTGTATTTGAGTGAAAAAGAAGACTATGCCTTCGCCATATGAAATATGACTATTAAGTAATAATAGCATGGCATTTTGAATTCGATATGAGAAAATCAAAAAAAACCATTCGATTATATATCGAAAGAGTAGTATGAGATAAGGGGCATTTCCGATTTTATCTGATCTATCGGAAGCCTATTGTAGCGTCACAAACTTTTTTGTTTTCACCCCAGAAGACTAATTATGTTATGAAAGAATAAAAAAAAAAGAAACTTTGGGATTGCTGAATAAAAGACTAAATAAATATCTATATAAATATAAAGTAACGGAGCCATCATAGTATTTTTTAACTACTCCAAAATAAAAGGAAGGATGGTTATTGGATTATTTATCGATCTGGGTCTAGTATGATAGACCCTATATTTTCTGTTTCTTCGATGGGAAGGAAAAATGAATTCCATTGTAGAGCCGTATGCAATACGCAAAAGATAAAGATGCCTGTACGGTTGTTCAATTCTATCTTGTTTTTCGTAGTATTTATTATTCTTTATTTGATTTGTTCTCTTTGATTTATCTTCGAGATAGAAGAACCATTTTTTATGTTATATAATCAGGGTAATGATCCATCAACCCGCTAGTTCTTTTTATGAGGCACAAACGGGAGAATTTATCCAGGAAGCGGAAGAACTGCTGAAGTTACGCGAAACCATCACAAGGGTTTATGTACAAAGAACGGGCAAACCTTTATGGATTGTATCCGAAGACATGGAAAGAGACGTTTTTATGTCAGCAACAGAAGCCCAAGCTCATGGAATTGTTGATCTTGTAGCGGTAGAATAAAAAATAACAGGGATTTCACGAAAATAAAATACGCAATTCAAAATTTTATCTTCTTACCTACCGGGGTTTGATATAGTATTATATTAATGAATCTATTAATATAGAATTATCAATATAGAAGTAATTCCTAATCATCCGGTTAGGATCGATCTAAACCAATTCATTATGTATACGAGTCAACATGCCAACTATTAAACAACTTATTAGAAAGACACGACAGCCAATCAGAAATGTCACGAAATCCCCCGCCCTTGGGGGATGCCCTCAGCGACGAGGAACATGTACTAGGGTGTATGTGTGACTCGTTCAGAGCATGGACTGGGACAAAAGAACCCATTTTTTCCAGTATCAATGATCAGTACCAATAAATAGGCTAAAATGGAAGAACTCCATTCACTATATAAAAAGGATCTATCATATCCTTTATATTGTTTATCAAATTTTATGGTTTCTTTTCTATTGGTGTAAATCCAAGAGTCTCAATTTTCAATTTCATAAGATGAAAAAGAATTTCCCATTGGTAGCAAATGGTTATCCATTAAGCAGGGAAAATCTTATTTAAATGAAAAGGCAAAAAGATTATGCCCTTACTCTTGCAACAACGGACTAACAGGGTCAGCTACACAGCTAATCTTCATAATTAAATATCGTTACTGTATAGGTAGATCTCGTTGTGAAAGACTAATTACTGGATAATTGTAGAGCCAAAGAGTGTGAACTGTACAAGTTAACAATAGCATTGATTAAATGAAAGAAGGGGCTCCGGTGTATAGAGGGGACCTCGCCGTTTAAAAAGTAACCATAGAAACGATGGAACCCACGATTTTTTTATCCATTTAGATTTACTACTTTGTGTTTTTATTTAATATGTTTTTTTTTAATATCTCGTATCACTATCCATACAATTTTGTGTTTTTATTTCGAGGTGAAATGCCTAGAAGAAAAAAAATAAAAAATCGTGGTCGGGAAGGTTATAGTAGTAAAAGCCATTGGAGTTTTTATTTTATACATTGGATGAATCCGTTTTGTTATTCAAAAATTAGGAAAGGGAAAAGGAATAACTGAAAGAAGGGAAATCCATTAGTTATTCATCGAAGTTTCATTTATTCAATGACCAGAATTAAACGAGGATATATAGCTCGAAGACGTAGAACAAAAATTCGTTTATTTGCATCAAGTTTTCGAGGGGCTCATTCAAGACTTACTAGAACTATTACTCAACAGAAAATAAGAGCTTTGTTTTCGGCTTATCGGGATAGAGGTAGGAAAAAGAGAGATCTTCGTCGTTTGTGGATCACTCGGATAAATGCAGTAATTCGCGAGAATAGTATATACTATAGTTATAATAAGTTCATACACAATCTATACAAGAGGCAGTTGCTTCTTAATCGTAAAATAGTTGCGCAAATAGCTATATTAAATAGAAACTGTCTTTATATGATTTCCAATGAAATTATAAAATAAGTAGATTGGAAGGAATTCATGGGAATGTTTTAAATTTTAAATGGAGTTCGCTGGAGAATTCACTCCGGGAAGGTAGAATAGAAAATAGAAATTAGTATGATAAAATATAATAAATATGATAAGGTCGCCAAAATGAACAAACAACACGTTCAATAAAAAAAGATTGATTCTTTTTTTTTCTTATGATAGGACAATCAAAATCTGGATTCGCGAATTTTTCGAACAAAACATCAATCCGCCTTTGAGTTCGTATTGGAATTTTGATTCAAGTGAAGAATAAACCTATTTCTTTTTGATTCTAAGACCAGTAGTTCTAGTGGGCGACTCACCTCTTTCAAATTGTTTCTCATTATTAAGAAAAGGTAACAAAGATAAAATACGAGCTTGCTTTATAGCACTAGTAATTAATCGTTGTTGTTTTAAGTTTAATCGATTCACCCGTCTAGATAATATTTTTCCTTGTTCACTAATAAATCGACTAATTAAACTCATGTTTCTATAATCAATTTGATCCCCCGATCCAATCGGGGGCAAACGCCTACGAAAAGATCGCTTGGATTTAAAATAGAGTCGCTTGGGTTTATCCATGATTTGTTTATTCCTTATCCCGAAAATCCTATTTCGATGAGGAATTTTGGGTTGTTTATCTTTAAATATATGTTATATAGAATATATATATAGAATATATATCATTTCTATCATTTTTAATTTTCCTTGCCTTGTAAGGGTGACATACAGGCGATCGGATCAGTTTGATCTATTTTTTTATCTCCCCATGAATTGTATGTTTGTAACAGAAAGGACAGAATTTTCTCAATTCCAATCGACTAGGCGTATTATGTCGATTCTTTTGAGTAATATATCTGGAAATACCAATACTCATTGATTCCTTATTAGCACCATTTCGAGTACATTTGGCACATTCCAAAATAACTGTTACTCGAACATCTTTACCCTTGGCCATGAACCTCCTTTGGATTTTTTTTTAACCAATTATTCCATTTTCCGATCCAAAAAGAAGAAAGTAACGAAAAAAAAAAATAGAAGTTGCTAACTCGAAATCAAATTCTGAAAGATTTCGTTGAAATCAAGAGATAGTAATATAATTAATATAATAAAATAAGTAATAGAATAATTTCTAACTATATTTATAATCCTATATTTATAATCCCAGTAAAGTATTTCATTTTTCATTTAAGTATTTTGTATGATATTGTTGACCTAGTCATCAATTTCCATTTCCATTCTCATTCTCTTATCTTATTAATTTAAATTCAATTTAATTTAGAGTCCCGGTCCGAGTTCCGAGTTTTACTGAAGTTGAATCCACTTTTATTCTTTCTCTTTTCAAACTTATTATAATTTAATAAATTCGAAAATTCAAAGAAGGGAAGGGGCGGGATTAGTCACTGATATTTGATTATATCTCTAATCTTCTTCACCCCCTCCCATGTCAATAACTAGAACGAGACTTAAAAAAAGGAGAATATCAACGCATCCGGGAATAAACGATTGATCTCTATCAATAGACCTGCTAAAGCCCCAAACCATAAAGTACTTACTACCGGTGCCACGGAGAGATATGTTTTTAGATCTCGCATTTTTAATCCTCCTTATTTATTGTAATTTGTAATACATATATGATCAGACATATATGTAATTAATGATCACTTGTATTTGTACGCGGAATGCCTAATTCAAATTGAAATGTACAACGATTCAGTAGCTATTCCTTTTCTTAAAAAAAAAAGAAAAAAAAACACCCTTTTATTTTTATGTCTCAACATTCCCGAAAAATATTAGATTCATTTTTTTTTTACAGCAGGTTTAATTATAGGTTACGTATATAAGTCTTTTATTATACTTAATAATATGTTATATGATATGAGATAAAAAAAATAAATGACAAGATAATTTTTGTATATGAATGGATAGAATAAAGATGTGGAAAACAATACAGGTATTCTCTACAATGACACTGTCGACCAATGGAAAGGGATGTAGCGCAGCTTGGTAGCGCGTTTGTTTTGGGTACAAAATGTCACGGGTTCAAATCCTGTCATCCCTACCTATTACTTATCTTATGAGCAGTAACAAGGGATTAATTGAAATCGATTCAAATTGGGTATCCATAATACAATACATAATATGATCATTCTTTAATTTTACAATATTCTAATATTCTATAGAATTAAATTCTATAGAATAGAAATAATATAATAGTAGATGCATGCAAAAATATATTAGGGTTACAAAATATTTAGAAAGCGCTCTTAGTTCAGTTCGGTAGAACGTGGGTCTCCAAAACCCGATGTCGTAGGTTCAAATCCTACAGAGCGTGATTCCATTCTTGTTTGTTATTCTTAGGTCGAAAATTACAATGAAATAATTGAACAGTAATCTAAATTTGACCCCCTATGGATTAAAATTAAAACAAGTAGGGGGTCAATCAAAAAACGAGATATTAATTAATCAAAGGTCCAACTGATCACCACGTCTGTATTGTAAATATGCAGTTACAAATAATCCAGCCAAAGTAATAGGAATTAGACCTAAGACAATTCCAAATAGCAAAACTTCAATCATTTCAATTTGTTTGAAAGGAGAAAGGGAGAGGTAATATCTATTCTTAAATATTAATTCGTATTGCACATGAATCTTAATGACCAATAATTTGAAATTGACACGGTAAGAAACTATAGAATATATGAAATACCACAGAAAGATTT